TATGAGTCCGAAGCTTCTTTCGTAACTCCCGGAATTTCTTCGTAGTGACTCCGTTCCATGCCTCATTTCATAGGGAAGCCCAAAGTGGCTCTATTTCATTCTATTTCACTTCCTAGCACTTCCTATCATTTAATATCCATCCCTTTGGTCTTATTTACATAAGAGATGTCATTTATAGTCTATCTCTTTCTATATATGGAAAGTCAAGAAATTCTCATCGAAACATCGAGAAATTGTGCATATAGAAAACTCTAAAGAAAGAAAAAAAGGAGACCCATGCCATGATTTTCAAATCTTTTCTACCTTTTCTACTTAGTAGTCTAAGTTTCTCGATGAGGATAATTAATTCGGTCGTTGTGGTCGGACTCTATTATGGATTTCTGACCACATTCTCCATAGGTCCCTCTTAGATCTTCTTTCTCCAATCTTGGATTAGGGAAGAAGGAGATATTCGCGACTACTGGCGGTTTCATTATGGGGCAGCTCATGATCTTCATATCGATCTATTATCCACCTCTGCATCTATTCTTTCTTAGCTAAACGGGTGGAAGATCCATCCAATTTGGTTATATCATGGACTCGAAAAGCGGATCTGAATGTGACTGAAATGCACGATCTTCACAGGTATCACTTTTCACGATACCTAAAAGATGGAATAGCGATTTTCGAACCATTTCCTATACGAGAATGGTTTCCATTACTTTGAGAAATGGATTCTATATCAAACTATAGCTATTGCATTAAAGAAGAAAAGAAACTAATAGAAGTCGAAGACGCGGAATGGTAGTGAATAGAGAGAAAGATTCTTCTGATTTTCTTGTTCCTGAAAATATTCTATCTATCTCCTAGACGCCGTAGAGAATTGAGAATTTTCATGTCTTTCAATTCTCGTACTCGTAATTGGAAAGTTACGGAAGGAGGTCCATCATTTTGCAATGAAAACAACATAAAAAACTCTGGACAATTTCGAAATCAGGCCAAGCGTCTTAATACATATGCAAAAAAATTCATTATTGGCCCACCATTGATTAGAAGATTTAGCTTGTATGAATCGCTATTGGTTTGATACGAATAATGGCAGTCGTTTCAGTATGTTAAGGATACAGATGTATCCACAATTCATTTAGAGTTACTTAATAGCCTATTTCTTATACCATATCTCTATCCCGTGAAATTCTCGAGCCGAAAGATGGATGCATATGCTGTGTTTCATTTTGCTAAACGATATCAATTAAATGGTGTATCAATTCCATAAATTGGATATAGCAATAAATAAATCAGCAAAATTCTTTTATTTTAGATAGAAGAAATGTTTCTTCTATCTAAAATAAAAGAATGTACCCTTCTATCCAAATCCAATTTGCATCGATAAAATAAATCCAAATTCCAGTAGTGGATGAATAATTGCAAATTTTTGTGTGTACGAGATTAGAATAACTTCAAAATAACTGACATAATTTTTTATTTTTCCTGATCAGAAAAATACATGAAAAAGAAAGGAGGTAGAAAAATTTTTGGATTTATGGTTAAAGAAGAAAAAGAAGAAAACAGGGGTTCTGTTGAATTTCAAGTATTCAGTTTCACCAATAAGATACGGAGACTTGCTTCACATTTGGAATTACACAAAAAAGATTTTTCATCGGAAAGAGGTCTACGAAGACTTTTGGGAAAACGTCAACGTTTGCTGGCTTATTTGGCAAAGAAAAATAGAGTACGTTATAAGAAATTAATCAGTCAGTTGGATATTCGGGAGAAGTAATTTAATCGTTCGAATTTTTTTCTTATTTTATTAGTAGTCTTATAGTAGTCTTAGATTTTTCATTTTGATGAGCCTCGTTTTGAGGAATTCATGGAATAATCCATTTTCATGGAATAATGAATTAAGGAAGAAAGGATATGAGTCTACCGCTTACAAGAAAAGATCTCATGATAGTCAATATGGGCCCTCAGCACCCATCAATGCATGGTGTTCTTCGACTGATCGTTACTCTCGATGGTGAAGATGTTATTGATTGTGAACCCATATTAGGCTATTTACACAGAGGAATGGAAAAAATCGCGGAAAACCGAACTATTATACAATACTTACCTTATGTAACACGATGGGATTATTTAGCTACTATGTTTACAGAAGCAATAACGGTAAATGCACCAGAATTCTTGGAGAATATTCAAATACCCCAAAGAGCCAGCTATATTAGGGTAATTATGTTAGAGTTGAGCCGTATAGCTTCTCACTTGTTATGGCTTGGACCTTTTATGGCGGATCTAGGCGCACAGACCCCTTTTTTCTATATTTTTAGAGAGAGAGAATTGATATATGATCTATTTGAAGCTGCTACAGGTATGCGAATGATGCATAATTACTTTCGCATCGGAGGGGTAGCCGCCGATCTACCTTATGGATGGGTCGATAAATGTTTAGATTTCTGTGATTATTTTTTACGAGGAGTTGTTGAATATCAACAACTTATTACACGGAATCCCGTTTTTTTAGAACGAGTTGAAGGAGTCGGTTTTATTAGCGGAGAAGAAGCAGTAAATTGGGGCTTATCGGGACCGATGTTACGAGCTTCTGGAATACAATGGGATCTTCGTAAAGTTGATCCTTATGAGTCTTACAACCAATTCGATTGGAAAGTCCAATGGCAAAAAGAAGGGGATTCATTAGCTCGCTATTTAGTACGAATGGGTGAAATGAGGGAATCCATCAAAATTATTCAACAGGCTGTAGAGAAAATTCCTGGAGGCCCTTATGAGAATTTAGAAGTCCGACGCTTTAAGAAAACAAAGAATTCCGAATGGAATGATTTTGAATATCGATTTCTTGGTAAAAAACCTTCGCCCAATTTTGAATTGTCAAAGCAAGAGCTTTATGTAAGAGTGGAAGCTCCAAAAGGTGAATTAGGAATTTATCTGGTAGGAGATGATAGTCTTTTCCCCTGGAGATGGAAAATTCGTCCACCCGGTTTTATTAATTTGCAAATTCTTCCTCAACTAGTTAAAAAAATGAAATTGGCTGATATCATGACGATATTAGGTAGTATAGATATCATTATGGGGGAAGTTGATCGTTGAAATGATAATAGATAGGGTAGAGATAGAAACTATCAATTCTTTTTCGAAATCGGAATTATTAAAAGAAGTCTATGGACTGATATGGATTCTACCCATTTTGACCCTCCTACTGGGAATCACAATAGAAGTACTCGTAATTGTGTGGTTAGAAAGAGAAATATCCGCATCGATACAACAACGTATTGGTCCTGAATATGCTGGCCCCCTGGGACTGCTTCAAGCTATAGCCGATGGAACTAAGCTACTTTTTAAGGAGGATATCCTGCCATCCCGAGGAGATATTCCTTTATTTAGCATTGGACCTTCTATAGCAGTCATATCAATTTTATTAAGTTTTTTAGTTATCCCTTTGGGATATCGTTTTGTTTTAGCCGATCTTAGTATTGGTGTTTTTTTATGGATTGCCATTTCAAGTATTGCTCCTATTGGTCTTCTTATGGCAGGATATAGCTCAAATAATAAATATTCTTTTTCAGGCGGTCTACGAGCTGCTGCTCAATCTATTAGTTATGAAATACCATTAACTTTTTGTGTGCTAGCAATATCTCTACGTGTGATTCGTTAAAATAGGATCTTTTTCCTCCAAAATCCATTGAATATTTATCTTCCTTTTCTTATTCTCGGGTTGGTAAGTTAAACTAGATAGCTATATGAGTGAAACAAAACAACTTATTAATTTGTAGTAAAAAGAAAAAATCTCATTTCCTACGTACAAGAAAAAAGTTGAAGTAAACATAAGTAGTGTAAACTCTTTACCCCAAGGTTGAGATTTTTTGATTAGTCATCATATCTTGAAGCGGGCAAGAATAAAGGATTCGCGATATGGAATTCCATTACTAGAATATTCCGAGTTATTACTATAACTTATAATCATAAGGGGAATCCATCAAAAATTAGTGAGGGGTTAGGAACACTAAAGTACATAAAGGATTAGTAATGAGGGAATCTAAGACATTAGAGATTTTTCCTCATAAAAGGAATCATAATAAGGACTTGAAATTGGTGGAAATGATCAAGTAGTACTTTCTTCGGATTCCGATCCAGAGTATGTTCCCTTTCACTTGTTAAAGAAATGGCTATCAAGAACGAATTAATCCTTTATTCCTTTTTTCTTTTTAAGTACCCTTCCCCGGGGAAAGAAGAATAGGACAAAAGATATGGAATGCAATACAAAAAAAAGATATTTATTTATTTTTTCCTTCCTCTATTCATATTAATACAGAATTCCTCATGAATTAATGCCTAATTCTTTTCATTTATTAATTGCTATAACGAGTGTTTTATTCCAAGATTAAGTTATTACTGAACAAAGAAAAATTTTCATTATATTATAAAGGACGAGATCAATTCGGAAGCGCTTTTTCTTATTCTAGCAGACGGAATTCCTTTGGTCTAATTTAGGACTTTCCAATCGATTTTATCTTACCTAATTCTATCTATGCCCAGGGGGATAATACCGAAACGAAACAACCCTTTCCTTTTTTCTGATCATAGAGAAGCCGTATGAAGCTAAGGTTTCATGTACGGTTTTGGAATAGCGGTGGGAACTGTGATGTTATCATCGACTATGATTATCTAACAGTTCAAGTACAGTTGATATAGTTGAAGCACAGTCAAAATATGGTTTTTTTGGATGGAATCTTTGGCGTCAGCCTATAGGTTTTCTGGTTTTTCTAATTTCTTCTTTGGCAGAATGTGAAAGATTACCCTTTGATTTACCAGAAGCAGAGGAAGAATTAGTAGCAGGTTATCAAACCGAATATTCCGGTATCAAATATGGTTTATTTTATCTTGTTTCTTACCTAAATTTATTAGTTTCCTCTTTATTTGTAACAGTTCTCTACTTAGGCGGGTGGAATTTCTCTATTCCCTATATATCCTTTTTTGAATTTTTCCAAATGAATAAAATGGTTGGAATTTTGGAAATGACAATGGGTATCTTTATTACATTAACTAAAGCTTATTTATTTCTCTTCATTTCTATCACAATAAGATGGACTTTACCCAGGATGAGAATGGATCAGTTATTAAATCTTGGATGGAAATTTCTTTTACCTATTTCCCTGGGCAATCTCTTATTAACAACTTCTTCCCAACTTGTTTCACTATAAATAAGATAATACAATAACAGTAAGAATATTTTCAACACAAAAGTTCTCTCAAACAAGAGAAAGAAACATATCTTTTTCATAGATATTTAGAATATGTTCCCTATGGTAACTGGGTTCATGAGTTATGGTCAACAAACAATACGCGCTGCAAGGTACATTGGTCAAAGTTTCATAATTACCTTATCCCACACAAATCGTTTACCTATAACGATTCACTACCCTTATGAAAAATCAATTACATCGGAGCGTTTCCGGGGGCGAATCCACTTTGAATTTGATAAATGTATTGCTTGTGAAGTATGTGTTCGCGTATGCCCGATAGATCTACCCCTTGTGGATTGGAGATTTGAAAAGGATATTAAAAGGAAACAATTGCTTAATTATAGTATTGATTTCGGAGTTTGTATATTTTGTGGTAATTGTGTTGAGTACTGTCCGACAAGCTGTTTATCAATGACTGAAGAATATGAACTTTCTACTTATGATCGTCATGAATTGAATTACAATCAAATTGCTTTGAGTCGGTTACCAATCTCCATAATGGGAGATTACACAATTCAAACAATTAGGAATTCGACTCAAAGTAAAATAGACGAAGAAAAATCTTGGAATTCAAGAACGGTTACTAATTATTAGTTACTAGGATTTATCTTTTTTGTTAGAAAAATCCAATAGTTTTTTATTAACTATAAAGAAAAACGAATAACTACTGCTTATTGCAAATTATTCCTGATTTAAAATGAGAGTAGATTTTCGTGATGTCATTTCTAACTATACAACTTATATACAAAAAAATATCCTAATCCCTTTTTCCTTCCTTGAATCTTTTAGTTTTAGTCAGTTCATGAAAAATTTTATACTATTAATTTCTTCTTATCCATAATGGATTTACCTGGACCAATACATGAGATTCTTGTGCTATTTGGGGGATTTGTTCTTCTACTAGGAGGTCTAGGAGTAGTATTACTTACCAACCCAATTTATTCTGCCTTTTCGCTGGGATTAGTTCTTGTTTGTATATCCTTATTCTATATTTTATTGAATTCCTACTTTGTAGCTGTCGCACAACTTCTTATTTATGTGGGAGCTATAAATGTTTTGATCATATTTGCCGTAATGTTCGTAAATGGCTCAGAATGGTCTAAAAATAAGAATTATTGGACTATTGGAGATGGGTTCACTTCACTCGTTTGTATAACTATTCTTTTTTCACTAATGACTACTATCCCAGATACGTCATGGTATGGAATTCTTTGGACTACAAGATCAAACCAAATAGTAGAACAGGGTCTCATAAATAACGTTCAACAAATTGGGATTCATTTAGCAACTGATTTTTATCTTCCGTTTGAACTCATTTCCATAATTCTTCTAGTTTCTTTAATAGGTGCAATTACTATGGCTCGGCAATAAGAAATACTTAGAATTAGTCAAAATTCTTAGAATTTCAAATCTAAAATAAATAACTAAAGAATCACAATTTTGATTTAGTAAAACCCATCTACTGCCAACAAATACCTTCTTTTCTCTTTTGTTGTGTAACTGTTCTATTCTAATTAATGGAATCGGTTCAATTCTTGTCCTCATATTGAAATGAATCGAGATTGATAAGGAGTTAGTTAATGATGTTTGAGCATGTACTTTTTTTTAGTGTCTATTTATTTTCGATTGGTATCTATGGATTGATCACAAGCCGAAACATGGTTAGAGCTCTAATATGTCTTGAACTTATACTGAATTCAATTAATCTAAATCTCGTAACATTTTCTGATCTATTTGATAGTCGCCAATTAAAAGGAGACATTTTCGCAATTTTTGTTATAGCCCTTGCGGCTGCTGAAGCAGCTATTGGACTATCCATTCTTTCTTCCATCCATCGTAACAAGAAATCAACTCGTATCAATCAATCTAATTTTTTGAATAATTAGACATAAAATCCTCTAAACAAAGGCGCACATATAATAATAATATCAAATATTAAGATGAATAGAAATCTAATACTATTTTGATGAATAGAAATCTAATACTATTTTCTTCTATTTTCTTATTATTTTATTATTTTATAATATCTATTTTTTGATTAGGTTATTACATAGTATTCTTTTTTACTTATTGAATTTTTGCAATTCATTGATATTGCAATTTGAATATTGCAATAATTTATATTGAAAAGACGATAGCCAATAAATTGGCTAATTCGAATTCGTATGTACAATTCGTATAATTATGATTGTTGAAGCCAAAAATTCAAGTCTCTTGGCTCTTTTCACGCTTTCTCACAAACGGATTAAGAAATATATTGCATTATTTTATTTATTTATTTTTTATTTATTTATTTGTTGAAGTTTGGATAAACCATTGCTTCGTCTGGTGTCTACAATACATATGACTCATATAGTACTAATTTCATTTTTACCAGATCGAAAATTTTTATGTTGAAAAGGAAAATTTATAGATCCAATGTCACATTCCGTAAAAATTTATGATACATGTATAGGATGCACTCAATGTGTACGAGCTTGTCCAACAGATGTATTAGAAATGATACCCTGGGATGGGTGTAAAGCCAAGCAAATTGCTTCCGCGCCGAGAACCGAAGATTGTGTGGGTTGTAAGAGATGTGAATCTGCCTGCCCAACAGATTTTTTAAGTGTCCGCGTTTATTTAGGGCCTGAAACAACCCGCAGCATGGCTCTATCTTATTGATACGTTACAAAAAACTCCACTTGAATCGTCTGATTCCTCTTTACCGAGGAAGCCTGTGCTCGCTTATTTCGAGCACGGGCTTTTCTGGTCAAAACGTATCTTCTCTTTATCACTTTATCATGAGTTATTTTCCTTGGTTAACAATACTTGTTGTTTTGCCGATATTTGCAGGTTCATTAATTTTCTTTTTACCTCATAGGGGAAACAAAATCGTTAGGTGGTATACTATATCTATTTGTTTATTAGAATTCCTTCTAATGACTTATGCATTCTGTTATCATTTCCAATTGGAGGATCCCTTAATCCAATTAAAGGAGGATTCTAAATGGATAGATGTCTTTGATTTCCACTGGAGATTGGGAATCGATGGACTTTCATTAGGATCTATTTTATTGACAGGATTTATCACTACTTTAGCTACTTTAGCAGCTTGGCCAGTTACCCGGAATTCGCGATTATTCTATTTCCTGATGCTAGCAATGTATAGTGGTCAAATAGGATTATTTTCTTCGCGAGACCTTTTACTTTTTTTTATCATGTGGGAGTTAGAATTAATTCCTGTTTACTTACTTTTATCCATGTGGGGGGGAAAGAGGCGTCTGTATTCAGCTACAAAATTTATTTTGTATACTGCAGGCGGTTCCATTTTTTTCTTAATCGGAGTTCTAGGTATGGGCTTATATGGTTCCAACGAACCAAGATTAGATTTGGAAAGATTAATTAATCGATCATACCCTGCAACATTGGAAATACTATTTTATTTTGGCTTCCTTATTGCTTATGCTGTCAAATTGCCGATTATACCCCTACATACGTGGTTACCAGATACCCATGGGGAAGCGCATTACAGTACATGTATGCTTTTAGCGGGAATCCTATTAAAGATGGGAGCATACGGATTGATTCGGATCAATATGGAATTGTTACCTCATGCTCATTATCTATTTTCCCCCTGGTTGGTAATAATAGGAGCGATGCAAATAATCTATGCAGCTTCAACTTCTCTTGGTCAACGAAATTTCAAAAAAAGAATAGCCTACTCCTCCGTATCTCACATGGGTTTCATAATTATAGGAATTGGTTCCATAACCAACATTGGACTCAATGGAGCTATTTTACAAATACTATCCCATGGATTTATTGGTGCTACACTTTTTTTCTTGGCGGGAACGGCTTGTGATAGAATGCGTCTTGTTTATCTCGAAGAACTGGGGGGGATATCTATCCCAATGCCGAAAATTTTTACCATGTTTAGTAGCTTTTCAATGGCTTCTCTTGCCTTACCAGGAATGAGCGGTTTTGTTGCAGAATTAGTAGTATTTTTTGGACTAATTACTAGTCCAAAATTTCTGTTAATACCAAAAATGCTAATTACTTTTGTAATGGCAATTGGAATGATATTAACTCCTATTTTTTTATTATCTATGTTACGCCAGATGTTCTATGGATACAAGCTATTTCATGTTCCAAACGCAAATTTGGTGGATTCTGGACCACGAGAACTCTTTCTTTTAATCTGTATCTTTTTACCAGTAATAGGAATTGGTATTTATCCAGATTTTGTTCTCTCGCTATCGGTTGACAAGGTAGAGGCTCTCTTATCCAATTATTATCCTAAATAATTTTTTTTTACTAGTCCGCTCTATATTCCATAGTGGAAAAACCAAATAATTCAGAAAAAAGTAAAAAAGTCTAATTAGATCTATCTCGAATTTTTGAGAACCCTTTGAGAAGGCGTTCAAGGGTTCTCAAATCAAACAAAAATGGAAAAACTTTCATTTCACGAAGGTTTTATGTTATGTAATCATTTAGATGGTAATGTAAATGCACCATAACTATGTAAACCTATTCCTAATAGATTGATACCAAAATAGCAGATCCAAATTATAAGAAATCCTATCGAAGCTACAAGTGCGGAATTCGTACCCTTCCAATTTGGATTTGTTCTACTATGTAAATAAATTGCGAATATGGTCCAAGTAATAAATGCCCAAGTTTCCTTAGGATCCCAATTCCAATAGGATCCCCACGCCTCATTAGCCCATACTGCTCCACAAAGAATACCTATGGTTAAAAGGGTAAACCCTAGGCTAATGACACGATAACTCCAAGAATCCAAACGCTCAATTAATTGATATTTGTAATAATTTGGAAATGAAGGAAAAGAGGTGTTTTTTAAAGCACTTCTTTTTACATAGAAATATTCAATCTCACTAAACTCACTAAAGAAAAATGTTTTATTTAAAACATTTTTTTTCTTTTCTAAAAAGAAATTGAAATTCTTTCGAAATTTAATGATTAGAAGAGCGGCGGATAATAAGGATCCGCACAAAAGAGTTGCATAGCTTAGTAACATCATACTGACATGCATCATTAACCACTGAGATTGTAGAGCAGGTACTAGTATTGTGGATTGATGCATTTCAGTTAAAAGACCCGACGTGGCAAAGCCTTGCGTTAAAATAGTACTTGGCGTAGTTATTGTGCTTAAATCATTTTTAGAGTTCTGTATCTTAGGAATCGTATGAAGAATATACAGAGCCCATGAAAGGAAGATCAATGACTCATATAAATTACTTAATGGAAAATGTCCCGAAGAAGCCCAACGAGAAACTAAGAATCCTGTTATAGAGAAAAAAGTAGCTATCATTCCTTTTTCTGACGAATCACGTAATCCCCCAAGTTCACGAACTAATAAGGTTATCAAATGAATTGTAATCACAATTGAAATGGTTGAGAAAGAGATATGAGTTAGTATATGTTCTAAAGTTGCAAATAGCATAAGGAGAAGGTCCCATTACAAAATTGGAAATTTCGAATTGAATCCATTTTCTAATCTATTGTATTCTTTTTCGAGAATGCCGCCACTCGGACTCGAACCGAGATGCTTGAGCACTGCTTCCTAAGAGCAGCGTGTCTACCAATTTCACCATGGCGGCTAACTTTAAATAATAGGGAAGTTAAAAGAATAATAGTTATTTTCTCGCAAATCGTCGAGATTGGGAGAGTCCATAGAATTTAGGAACATTAGAATCTTCATTAAAATGGACTTCGTTTGGTAGTATCATTGGGGATTTTTTTAACAATAAACTCTTGCTTTGCCCAATAGAAACAAAGCTTGAAAGAGTTGGAACTGTTTTTTCTCAGTTGCAATATAGAACTCATTTTTTTCTAATTAGTTTCTCATTGAAATAAAAAAAAATCTTTCAATCTATCCATTAGAATTTCTATAATTTCATCATTAAATACAAAGAATTTTGGATTTTAGCAAAATTTCTAGAATGAAAGCCTTTATGCTCTTATTAATATGATTTACCAAGCCTAAACCTATTTTTTTGTGGATTTTTGATAAGATAGGTAGAAGTTGTAAGTCCTATTGCAAGAATACTCTACTTTTCATAATAGAATCCTCATAATAAAATATGAGGATTCTATTATGAAAAGTTCGTTGATAGGAAAAGAATACTTAGGACACAGTATACCAAAAACTTTTGTTCTATATATCAGGGGGGTTAGTTCTAAGAATATTGTACCGAGGAATTCGACACATAAAAGTACATTCATTAATTAATCCGAATTATTCATTTTAAATAATTGGAATTTCTTTGGGATAGGTCAATTCAGATTATTCCAAAACCAGATTATTTGTTTGTTTGTTGCCCAGAAAAACCCTTTGGTTTTGGATGCTCGCTACCGCTGGAAAATGATCTTGATTTTGCTAAAGAATAAGATTGTACTATGGAAAAATAAGTCTTTTTCTTCCAAAGATTTTTACGAATACGCTTTTTTGACATCGAAGTACGTTTTTTTGGAACTGCCATTCAAAAAGGAGATTACTTTTTTTCTAGTTGTATGTGAAAGACATCTATTGCCGCAAATCAATCCTTCTTTCTGTTTTTTCTTAGTATTTATACTTTTTCTTAGTATTTATACTTGTATTTATACTTTTTCTTAGTATTTATACTTAGATACTGAACTGAAATTCTGAATTCTTTTTTACTTGATTTTCTCTAATGCGGATAAGACAAGAATTTTTTAGCATATTTTTCATATATATTTTATACTTTGTTTTAATAATATAGAATATATACAAAGGTTTTCTATTTAAATTAAATCAATTTATATATTAAGTATACTCCATATATAGATCTACGGCCTATCCCCCATATAAGATGGGGGGATAAAAGGAAGGGAAAATTCAAATAGTTAATTAAGTTCAGAATGGTATTCCATAATGGAATTCCAATCAAAACAAAAAAAATACTTAGTCTCTTAAATAAGACATTCTAAAACTTAGGTAATTCTAGTCATTAGGATTTCAGTTCTATATGAAGTAAGGAATATTCGATAATTTCCTATAAACATAGGTTTTCATTGGAATTCAATCAATCAGTTACGAAACATGAGAGCTGCTTCATCTTCATTTTAATAGAAAGAAATACAAAAATGAATAGAAAGTAAAATGATTCAATCCTTTTTTGTATTTTAACAAATATCCTTCTTTAGGTAATAACTAGGTAACAAAGTTATTTAATTAACTTTTTGAATTTAACCAAGTAAACCCATTCTTCATTTTTGATTATTTCAATGAGAGAAATTTGGAAAAATGAAGAATTCCAGTATTTTGTCTTATTCTTATTTTTTGGAATTCCTTCAGAAAGAGATAAGAATTGGTTTGGTGAATCGGAAACAATTTTATTTTATAGAAAAATTTCAAGTAAAAATTGCAATTTCTTTTCTTATGGAACATACATATCAATATGCATGGGTAATCCCTCTTCTCCCACTTCCAGTTATTATGTCAATGGGGTTTGGACTTATTCTTATTCCGACAGCAACAAAAAATCTTCGTCGCATATGGGCTTTTCCTTGTGTTTTACTCTTAAGTATAGCTATGGTATTCTCAGTTCACCTATCTATTCAACAAATAAATGGAAGTTCTATCTATCAATATCTATGGTCTTGGACCGTCAATAATGATTTTTCCTTAGAATTTGGATACTTGATCGACCCGCTTACTTCTATTATGTTAATACTAATTACTACTGTAGGAATCCTCGTTCTTATTTATAGTGACGATTATATGTCTCACGATGAAGGATATTTGAGATTTTTTGTTTATATAAGTTTTTTCAATACTTCCATGTTGGGATTGGTTACTAGTTCCAATTTGATACAAATTTATTTTTTTTGGGAACTTGTGGGAATGTGTTCCTATTTATTGATAGGCTTTTGGTTTACACGGCCAATTGCAGCGAGTGCTTGTCAAAAAGCTTTTGTAACTAATCGTGTAGGGGATTTTGGTCTGTTATTAGGAATTTTAGGTTTTTTTTGGATAACAGGTAGTTTAGAGTTTAGGGATTTGTTCAAAATAGCTAATAACTGGATTCCTAATAATGGGATTAATTCCTTACTTACTACTTTGTGTGCTTTTTTATTATTCCTTGGTGCAGTTGCGAAATCTGCACAATTCCCTCTTCACGTATGGTTACCCGATGCTATGGAAGGACCCACTCCCATTTCGGCTCTTATACACGCAGCAACTATGGTTGCTGCGGGGATTTTTCTTCTAGCTCGACTTCTTCCTCTTTTCATATCCCTACCTTTAATAATGAGTTTCATTTCTTTAGTAGGTACAATAACACTCTTCTTAGGAGCTACTTTAGCTCTTGCTCAGAGAGATATTAAAAGAAGCTTAGCCTATTCTACAATGTCTCAATTGGGTTATATGATGTTAGCTCTAGGTATAGGTTCTTATCAAGCTGCTTTATTCCATTTGATCACTCATGCTTATTCGAAAGCTTTATTGTTCTTGGGATCCGGATCCATTATTCATTCAATGGAACCTCTTGTTGGATATTCACCAGATAAAAGTCAGAATATGGTTCTTATGGGTGGTTTAAGAAAATACGTTCCAATTACAAGAACTACTTTTTTATGGGGTACGCTTTCTCTTTGTGGTATTCCACCTCTTGCTTGCTTCTGGTCCAAAGATGAAATCCTTAGTAATAGTTGGTTGTATTCACCCTTTTTTGGAATAATAGCCTCTTTTACTGCAGGATTAACTGCGTTTTATATGTTTCGGATATATTTACTTACTTTTGATGGGTACCTGCGTGTTCATTTTCAAAATTACAGTAGCACTAAAGAGGGTTCGTTGTATTCAATATCCTTATGGGGAAAAAGGATACCCAAAGGAGTGAATAGAGATTTCATTTTATCAACAACGAAGAGTGGAGTTTCTTTTTTTTCACAAAATAGATCCAAAATTCATGGTAATACAAGAAATAGGATAGGGTCCTTTAGTACTTCCTTTGGGGCTAAAAACACTTTTGTCTATCCTCATGAAACGGGAAATACTATGCTATTCCCTCTTTTTATATTACTGCTTTTTACTTTGTTCATTGGATCCATAGGAATCCATTTTGATAATGGAGTAATGGATAATGGAATAGCGGAGTTAACCATATTATCAAAGTGGTTAACTCCCTCAATAAACTTTTTCCAGGAAAGTTCTAATTCTTCCATAAATTCATATGAATTTATCACTAATGCAATTTCTTCTGTAAGTCTAGCTATGTTTGGTCTATCCATAGCATATATCTTCTATGGATCCGCTTATTCCTTTTTTCAGAATTTGGATTTAATAAATTCTCTTGTAAAAGAGGGTCCGAAAAAGTTTTTTTCGGATCAAGTAAAAAAAAAGATATACAGTTGGTCATATAATCGTGGTTATATAGATATTTTCTATACTAGGGTCTTTACCCTGGGTATAAGAGGATTAACTGAACTAACGCAGTTTTTCGATAAGGGTGTCATTGATGGAATTACCAATGGAGTAGGTCTTGCTGGTTTTTGTATAGGAGAAGAAATTAAATATGTAGGGGGAGGGCGAATATCGTCTTATTTATTCTTTTTTTTATGTTATGTATCCGTGTTCTTATTCTTTTTTCTTTCTTAACTTAAGGAATTCCCCCGTCTCCTGCCTAAAGAGCCCCCTTATTCCCCTTCCTATCTTCTTCCCCCATCTCTCCCCCTTTTCTACCATCTCTCTCTTTTTCTATCTCCCTCTTTTTCTATCTCCCTCATTGTATAATAGTTCGGT